TTAGCTGACAGAAAAATGAAAGTTTACCGAATTAAATGAAAAATAAATTTTAGTAAAGACTAGATTTAAGTTGAAATAAGGGGAGGGGAAATGAGGGTAGAATAATATTATTTATTAGTTATATATTTTAAAAAGGTATATTATTAAATTAGTCGGCTTGTGTTTAAATAATAATTTAAATTAATTTTTAAATTGGGTAAGGGAGGATGAATAAAAATTTAAATAATAAAATTAAAAAAAATATATTATGTAAATGAGAAACTTTTTTGGGTAAAAATTAAAATTAGTTAAATTTAACATTAATGATTAATAAGCTATTATTATTTATTAATTTATAAAAATAAATTAATCATATATAAATTATTCATTATTTATTAATAATTAATTACTTATATATTATTATATATATATTATAAATTATTAATAATTAAATAATTATTAATAATAAAATTTATTATTAATTACATAAAAAAAATAGAGAAATATGTATTTATAATTACATATTTTTAATTAATATTAAATTAAACATTAATGTATTATTAATTAATATTATTTATTATTAAATAAATAAATTAACTTAATATATTTAATTATAGATATTATTTTTAATATTTATATATATATATATAAATAAAATAATAATTAATGAAAGAATTGAAAATATTTAAGGGATGAGTGATTGTGCGCCTATAATGAGTGTAATATGTTCGAAGTAAAAAAGAGATAATAGGATATGTGAAATTGAAATGCGTAAAAGAATTGAAAATATTTAAGGGATGAGTGATTGTGCGCCTATAATGAGTGTAATATGTTCGAAGTAAAAAAGAGATAATAGGATATGTGAAATTGAAATGCGTAAAAGAATTGAAAATATTTAAGGGATGAGCGATTGTGCGCCTATAATGAGTGTAATATATCCGAAGTTAGGGAAGGGGAATGACGGGGATATGTTGAAGGTTAGAGGTTAAAAAATATAATTTAATATGTTTTTTTTATAGTATTAAGTATAATTGGGAAAGATGGGGGGAGTATGAATAGATATATAAAAATAATTAATTTTTTTATGTAAATTTATTTGAATAATTTGAAATATAAATAATTTTTTGAAGTTTAATTTATTTAATTTAAATAATTTAATAAAATAATAAAATTAATATTTAGAATAATTTATATTAATGAAAATTAATAATAGAAAATTATAAGATTTATTAATAAAAATTAGTGCCAGCAATTGCGGTTAGACTAAGAATAATAAATAAATTTTTTTAATTAATAAATTAAATATTAAAAATTAAAAAATTAATTTTAAGATTAAGTACTTATGGTGAAATATAGGTATAAATTTAAAAATTAATAAGAAAAATATTAATTTTTAAAAATTTAATTATAAATTAGGATTAGATACCCTATTATTTTTATTAAATTAAATTTAATTAATTATTAAATGTTAAGCATTAAAGATAAAAAATTTGGCGGTACTTAATATTTAGAGGAACTTGTTTGTTAAATTGATAATCCACGAATAGAAAAACTTAGTTTTATAATTTTATGTATTGTTGTTGTAAAATTATATTAATAGATAATAATTGAAAGATTTTATTTAATTATAATTCAAATCAAAATGTAGAATAACTAAGAATTTAAATGAGTTACAATTAAGTAAATAAATAGTTTTTATAATTTAATTTATAAATAAAAATGGATTTAAAAGTAAATTTATATAAATTTATAAATTGAATGAATAGTTTGAGTATGTACAAATTGCCCGTCATTTTCAAAATGTGAGAAAAGTCGTAACAAAGTAAATGTACTGGAAAGTGTATTTAGAGGATTATTTAAAATTTTAGTTTAATAAAAATAATTCATTTACATAGAATAGATTAATATTAATATTTATTATATTAAAATTTTAATTATTAAAAAATTAATTAATAAATTTTATAATGAGTGATTTTTCTAAATGTTTTTAAATTTAATTAAAATTATAAGTAAAATATAAAATAAGTTAGAGTATTTAAATTAAAATAATTATTAAAATTATAAAAAAAGTAATGTAAATGAATATTAAATATGTAAATAGATTAATTTAAATTAAAATAAGTAAATTTAAGTTATTGTACCTTTGGTATCAGGATTAATTAAATAAAGATTTAAAATTTTAAATAATCTCGAAAAAAAAAGAGTTAAATAATTATGAGAGTTAATGTAGAAGAATTATTTTAAATAATTATTTAGAGAAGATATTTTAATCAAGTTTTTTGATATCTAGTTTTTTTTGATTAAATTTAATTTTGATATATAAAGACTATTATTATAATATAAATATATATAATAATAAATAAATAAATTTAATTGTTTAATATGAAGTAAATATGATATATATTAAAAATTTATGGGATAAACTATAAATTTTTATTAAAATTAATTTATAGATTTAATTTTAAAAATATTCATAAAATTTGAATTTTTTATAAATAATTTAATAATTTATATGTTTTAATTAATAAAATTTATAATTTAATTTAATTTAATAAAAAAATATTTAAAATAATAAAGTTTTTAAAGTAATAATGATTAGATTAGTATTAAAAAAAGTTAATAAAAATATGTTAATAAGATGTATAAATTTATTAAAGGAATTAGGCAAATAATATTAAATTAATTTAATTTAATTTTAAGTTCACCTGTTTAATAAAAACATGGTTTTATGTGGTATAATATAAGATTAATTCTGCTCCATGATATTAAAATTAAATAGCCGCAGTATATTGACTGTGCAAAGGTAGCATAATCAGTTGTTTCTTAATTGGGAACTGGTATAAAGGAATAAATGAAATTTAAACTGTCTTTAATATAAATTTAAAAATTTAAATTTTTAGTAAAAATGCTAAGATGTGATTATGGGACGAGAAGACCCTATAGAATTTTATATAGGGCTAAATAATATATTTTATTATTAAATTTAGGTTTATATTTAGTTGGGAGGATTCTTAAATTTAATTAACTTTAAGATGAAAAAACATTAATTTATGATTTGTGTTAAAATGAATAAAATTTAAAATTTTATAGAAAAATTAATTACCTTAGGGATAACAGCGTAATATTTTTAAAAAGATCTTATTGATAAAAGTGATTGCGACCTCGATGTTGAATTAAAATAAAAATTAAATGGAGAAGTTTAATATTTTAGTCTGTTCGACTATTAAAATTTTACATGATTTGAGTTTAGATCGGTGTGAGCCAGATCGGATTCTATCTATAATTGTAAGGAAATAATTTTGTACGAAAGGACTGATTATTTAAAAATTTTTTTTGGGATAATGAGTGATTATAAAATAATTATTGTAAAATATAATATAAAAATTACTTTGGCAGATTAGTGTGTTAAATTTAGAATTTAATTATATATATATAAATGTATTGTGTGGATATTAAAATATATAAGTAATAATTAATTATTTATTAGTATATATTAAATTAAATTTTTTGAGATTAGTTTTATTAATTTTAATAGTTATAGTGGGGGTAGCATTTTTAACTTTATTAGAACGAAAAGTTTTAGGTTATGTTCAAAGTCGTAAAGGTCCTAATAAAGTTGGGTTTGTAGGTATTATGCAACCTTTTGGGGATGCAATTAAATTATTGAGAAAAGAGGTATTTTTTATCTTTAAATCTAATTATAATTTATATTATATTTCTCCTATTATAATATTTGTGATAATAATAATAATATGAATTTTATATCCATATATTACTAATGTTTATTTTATAAATTATTCTCTTTTATTAATGCTTATTTTTATGTCAGTAATAAGATATATTGTTGTGTGTTTGGGCTGGTCTTCAAATTCTATGTATTCAATGATAGGTTCGATTCGATCTGTATCTCAAATATTGTCATATGAGGTTAGGTTTATTTTAATTATTTTAGTTTTAATAATTATGAGGGAGAGTTATTCATTTGTGGATTTTATATGCTTTCAATATTATATTTGGTATTTAGTTTATTTATATCCTTTATTTTTAATTTTTTATATTAGAATTTTGGCAGAGTTGAATCGAAGGCCTATAGATTTTATTGAGGGGGAATCTGAGTTAGTATCTGGGTTTAATGTTGAATATTTTAGTGGGGGGTTTACTTTGATTTTTTTGGGGGAGTATGGTATAATTATGTATTTTAGTATGATAATGATATTTTTATTTATAAATTTAGTAGGGATATTATATATTTATTCAGTAATTATAATTAATCTTATGTGTTTTATAATTATTGTAATGCGTGGTTTATTACCTCGAATACGATATGATGAGTTAATATATTTGTGTTGAAAGATTATTTTACCTTTAATTTTATTTTATATGTGTTTAATTTTAGGCTTTAAGTCCTTATTAATGATTATTATTTAATTTATATTGTGTAAATATAAATATATTAAAGTTAATAGAAAATTTAAATTTCTTTGTTATATTTTCAAAATATAAACTTTAATCAAGTTCATTAACTAGTTAATTTTGGTAAAATATAATTAAATCTCAAGTTTTTAACAATAAAATATTAAATATAAAGTATATAAAATATATGATAGATAATAATTGTCTGATGATTACATATGGGTATTCAATAATTTGGGCTCCCGCTCATGTTAATAATATGAAGTTGTTTAAGTAAATTCAATAAATAAGTTGGTTTAAGGGGTATATGTTTAATGAATTTAATTTAGAGTTAATTAGAGGTATAAAATATAAGACAATAATTGATGATATAAGGGCAATTACTCCTCCTAGTTTGTTGGGAATAGATCGTAGGATAGCGTAGGCAAATAAAAAATATCATTCAGGTTGAATATGGATGGGGGTAATTATAGGGTTGGCTGTGTTAAAATTATCTGGGTCTCTAAATAAGTAAGGATATTCTAAATTAATAATTATAAATAGTAGTATTATAATTATAAAGCCTAAGTTGTCTTTTATTGTAAAATATGGGTGAAAATAGATTTTAAATAAATTACTATTTAGGCCTAGGGGGTTGGAGGATCCAGTTTGGTGGAGGAAATATAAGTGAATGATGACTAAAAATAAAATTAAAAAGGGGAGGATAAAGTGTAATGAGTAAAATCGGTTTAAAGTAGCATTGTTGATAGAAAATCCCCCTCAAATTCATTGGACTGTAGTGTTCCCAATATATGGGATTGTAGATACTAAATTAGTGATTACTGTTGCACCTCAGAATGATATTTGACCCCAGGGTAGCACATATCCAAGGAAGGCAGTAGCTATTGATAAGATATAAATAGATACACCAATTATTCATGTATTGATTAATTTAAATGAGCAATAATATATTCCTCGCCTAATATGTACATATATGCAAATGAAGAACATAGAGGCGCCGTTAATATGGATGTTGTGGATCAATCACCCTATATTAATGTTTTGAATAATGTGAATGATTCTGTTGAATGCGTAGTTTGTGTTTGGGCAGTAGTGCATTGATAAGAAGAATCCTCTGATAATTTGAATACTTAAAAATATTCCCAGTAATGATCCAAAATTTCATCAATATGAAATATTGATTGGAGAGGGGAGTTTAATCAAGGATTTTTTAAAAAATGATAAATTTTTATTCATTAAATTAGTTGATTTTTCGAAGTGACATATATTTTAGTGAACAAATTTTAATAATACAGAAAAGAGAAAAAAGTAAATAAAATATTGATAGAGTTGTTAAATTATTTAGTGGATATTCGTAGAGGTTTAAGATATTGTTAAAATTTATTTTATTAATATTTGATATAGAGTAATTTTCGTGAAATTTATATTTATAGATAAATAAATTTAAGGGATTAAATTTTATTAAGTAATAAGAAAAAATTATGTTAATTAAGAATAAGGTTACTAGGTAAAAGTTAATTTTAAATTTAAATTGTTCATTTGAAATTAATCTGGAGAAGTAAAGAAAAATAATCAATAATCCTCTAATTATTATTAAGAATAAGAAAATTGATAAAATATAGTTTGATTTTCATAAACATATATTTATGCAAATTAAGGAGCTATAAATTAATAATATGATTATAATTATAACAGGATGGTTGGAGATATTTGAGAGTAAGAGTAAGATTATAATAATTAATAAAAAGTGTATTAGGTAGTTTAAGTAGGTAGTGATTAATTTTATCATAATTTATTAAAACAAAAAATAGTTTAATATAAGAATATTAATTTTGGAAATTAAAGGTTGTATTATGTGAGTGAAATAAGAAGGCACGCCATATATAATATATTTTTTGATATAAGATTTTATCATATGATTTTTAAAATATTTTTAATTTACAAAATTAAAGTTTTGATTAAACTACATAAGAAGTTTATGAAATTATTATAAATGATTTGATTGTTTATGTTTATTTATGTATAATAGTTTTTGTAAGTTTAATTTTTATATATAAATTTATGTTGGTAGTTTTGATAGTATTTGAGGTAGTAATTTTAAATCTTTCAATAATTATATATTTAATTTATAGAACATTAAATTTGGATTTATTTATAGTTTATTATTTGGTTTTCATGGTTTGTGAAAGAACTTTGGGGTTGTCTTTGTTAGTATTAATTGTGCGATATCATGGTAATGAGTTATATTATATATTTAATATTAGTAAATTTTAATTAATTGAAATGATAAAAATTTTTTTTTTTTTTTTATTTATAGGTTTTATGTTGATTTATAATAAAAAAATTATATTTTATTATAATATTTATTTTTTAATAAGGTTAATTTTTTTATTTAAGTTTATGTTTAAGGATATGATTTGAATTGGGGTGGGATATTTTTGAAAGTTTGATTTTTATTCTTTTTTTTTAATTTTATTAAGGATATGAGTTTTGGGGTTGATGTTAATGGTTATTCAATTACAAAAAGAGATCTTAATAAAATTAGTAGTTTTTATGGTGATAGGGCTTATTTTGATTATGTTATTTTCACTGAGAAATTTATTAATATTTTATTTGATTTTCGAGTTAAGTTTAATTCCTACTTTTATTATTATTATTTATTGGGGATATAATTTAGAGCGATTGAGGGCTTCATTTTATTTATTAATATATACAATATTTATTTCTTTACCTTTATTGGGGTATATTATAAAATTATATAAAATTATGCAAACTTTTGAGATAGAATTATTAAAAATAAATAATTATATTAATTTGAGAGTAATTGATTATTTAGTATTATTTATGGCTTTTTTAATTAAAATGCCGATTTTTTTATTTCATTTATGATTACCTAAGGCTCATGTAGAGGCCCCGGTTTATGGGTCAATAGTTTTAGCGGGAGTTTTATTAAAATTAGGGAGGTATGGTCTTTTACGATTTATTGAAATTTTTTATTTAAGGTCTTTGAATTATAGGTATATCTTTATTAGAATTGGGGTTGTAGGGGCGATTTATATTAGATTGGTATGTTTAATTCAGATTGATATAAAGAGATTAGTTGCCTATTCATCAGTTGTTCATATAAATATAATATTATGTTGTTTATATACTATAATGAAGTTAGGATTTATTAGATCTTATATTTTGATAATTTCTCATGGCCTATGTTCTTCGGGGTTATTTTACATGGTTAATTTATATTATGAACGATCCCTAAGACGTTTGATATTTTTTAATAAGGGTATATTAAGGATTTATCCTTCTCTGAGATTATGATGAATAATTTTTTGCGCTATAAATTTTTCTTTTCCTCTATCTTTAAATTTTATTAGGGAGGTTTTTTTACTCAGGGTTATTGTAAGGTTGGATTTAGTGTTAATATTTTATTTGGTGGTTATTTGTTTTTTTAATAGGGCTTATTCGTTGTATTTATATGCATATGTTCAACATGGCATAATTTATATAGAAAGTAAAAAATTATATTTAATTTATCTTAAGGATTATATGATTTTAATTTTACATTTTGTTCCTTTAATTATATTATTATTTAATTTAATAATAATATATTAATTTGATATTTAAGTAGTTTAAATAAAAATATTAATTTGTGGGGTTAATGATATAAAAATGAATATATTATCTTAAATTATAATTAACTTATATATTTATTTTTTTTTTATATTGATAATAAGAATTTTATTTTATTTATCAGGTCTATATTTATATTATTTAGAGTTAAGAATTAGGTTTGAGTGGCTGATGTTTAATTTTAATTCCTTAAATATGGAGATAATAGTTTTATTAGATTGAATTATATGTTTATTTATCAGGGTAGTAATATTAATTTCTTCAATAATTATGTTGTATAGGATTGTTTATATGGGGCAGGATATTTATATTAATCGATTTATTAGTTTGTTGAATTTGTTTATTTTTTCTATAATTTTAATAATTATGAGTCCTAATTTAATTAGGATTTTATTTGGCTGGGATGGATTAGGGTTAAGCTCTTATTGTTTGGTTATTTACTATCAAAATTATGTTTCTTTTAATTCTGGGATAGTTACGGTCTTATCTAATCGTTTGGGGGATGTTGGATTATTAATATCAATTAGATTAGTTTTTATATACGGGAGATGAAACATAAATTTTTTATTGGAATATAAGGGGAGAATAATTATATTAATGATTTTAGTTGCGGGTTTGACAAAGAGAGCTCAGATTCCCTTTTCTGTTTGATTACCTCTAGCCATAGCAGCCCCTACTCCTGTCTCTGCCCTAGTTCATTCTTCTACCTTAGTTACTGCGGGGGTTTATTTATTATTTCGTTTTAATAGGTTTTTAATTAGATTTGAAGTTAAAAATTTATTATTATATATTTCAGTTTTTACAATATTTATAGCGGGTCTGATGGCTAATTTTGAGGTAGATCTAAAAAAGATTATTGCCTTATCTACTTTAAGTCAATTAGGTTTAATAATAATAGTTTTGAGATTAGGAGTAAAGTTTTTGGCTTTTTATCATCTTTTAACTCACGCAGTATTTAAATCTTTATTATTTATGTGTGCCGGCATTATAATTCATTTTATGGATAATAATCAGGATATTCGATTTTATGGGATATTAAATGAGTACATTCCTTTTACAATGATAAGGTTTTATGTATCGAGATTGGCCCTAATGGGGTTTCCTTTTTTATCTGGATTTTATTCAAAAGACCTAATCATAGAAATAGTTTATATAATAAATTTTAATATTTTTATTATTAGTTTTATTGTTTTATCAGTAATACTTACAGTATCATATTCATTGCGTTTAATTTATTATGTTTTTTTCAGAGAATTTAAATGAATTAGGTTAAATAATATTAAAGAGAATATATTAATAAATATATCAATATTTGTATTATTGGTATTGAGGGTATTTGGGGGCTCAATGTTTTTTTGAATTTGTTTTTTTGATAATTATTTTATTTTTATTAGTTTGGGAGTAAAGTTGATAACATTAGTTTTTATAATTATAGGGGTATTATTAGTTAATTTAATATATATAAAAAATTTGATTCAAATTTATATTTTAACATATTTTTTTAGGTCTATGTGAATATTAAATTTTTTATTTTTGTGGGCCTATAAACCATTTTTAAATATAGGAATCATAGGGTTTAAAATAGATATAGAGTGGGTTGAGTTTATTGAAAAAGATTTAGTTTTAAAGTTTATAGAAAGTATTAAATTAAACCTAAATCGGTATAATATATATATATACTTATTTATTATTGTTATAGTCTTTTTAGTTATTTTTTTAATATAAAAATCTAAATAGCTTATTATAAAGTTTAATATTGAAGATATTAAGAAAAAAAATTTTTTTTAGGTATATTTATAAATATTAAAATATAAATTTTATATTATTTTTATAATGAAAATATAATGTTTTTAATAAACTATATAAATTTTGGAGTAAAATGAAAGATCATTAAGGTTTTGAATTAGAAGTTCAAATTAAATTACTACAAAATACAATTAATTGGAAGGTAGTTTTCAATAGAATTATTAACAATAATTTACCTCTTATTTGGTTTCAATTAAATTTAGACTATTGTAGTCATTTTTTAAGTCGAAATTAAGTGTATTGTTTATACTATAAAAAAAAGATTTATATGTGATATAATTTTTAAGAGCAATTTAAATGTTATGTTTTAACTAAAATCCTTATTATATGTTAAATTTTTCAATCAATAGATTTTTCTAAGTATTCAATTAATAGTCCGAAAATTAAGATAATTAGGAATAAAAATGATAGGATAATGGGTATTTTATTGAATGTATGTATTAGTAAGACTAAGGGAATTAGTAGGGTAATTTCAATATCAAAAATTAAAAAAATTAATCTAATTAGGAAAAATTGAACTCTAAACGGTATGCGAGATTTTGAGATAGGATCAAATCCACACTCAAATGGGGACATTTTTTCTCGATTTTTTAACAATTTTAAAGAGATTAATATATTTAAGATTAAAATTATAAGGGAGATAAAAAAAAATATAATTATTATAGTGGTAAAAAATAAAATTATCTATATTAATAAGTTATTTAAATTTTTTAATTGGAAGTTAAATGTAATTTTTATACTATATAAATGAGGCTCATTCATAGGGTTAAATCGTTTAGTTAGTATCCTCATCAATAAATTGAGATATAAAGAAATAATCAAACAACATCTACGAAATGTCAGTATCAAGCAGCTGCTTCAAATCCAAAGTGGTGGGTATTTCTAAAATGAAGGGATAATAGGCGAACTAGGGAAATAAGTAAAAAAGTTGTTCCGATGATAACATGAATTCCGTGGAACCCCGTAGCTATAAAAAATGATGACCCATAAATAGAGTCTGAGATAGTAAAAGGTGATTCTTTGTATTCAATCAATTGAAGAGTAGAAAAATATAGGCCTAACATAATAGTTATAATTAGACTTTTTTTTCTCTCTAAGAAGTCTTTATTTAAGATAGAGTAATGAGTTCAGGTGATAGTCATACCGGAGGAGATTAAAATGATTGTGTTAAGGAGGGGGATGTCAAATGGATTAAATGGCTTAATCCCTAGGGGTGGTCACAATTGTCCGATGTCTATAGCTGGGGCTAGTGAAGAGTGAAAATAAGCTCAAAAAAATGAGATAAAAAAGAAAACCTCAGAAACAATGAATAAAATTATTCCTAGGCGAAGTCCTAAATAAACTGAGTAAGTATGAGATCCCTGGAAGGTGGATTCGCGAATTACATCTCGTCATCATTGATATAAACATAAGATTGTACATGGGAGTGATATAGTAATTATGTAGTTTATTTTATGAAATCATATAATTATTGAGATTAGATTGTTGAATAAACTCAGTGAGATTAAAATTGGTCAGGGTCTGATTGAGACTATGTGAAATATGTGATTTTGATTTAATACTTTTATCATAAGTGAATAAATATTTATTAGTTTTTATTAAATTTCTCTACAATACAGAGTTGTTAAGATTGAAAAAACGTAGGCTTGAATAAGTCTTACAGAAATCTCTAAAATAAAAAGTATAATTTGTGATAATAATATAATAATCATGATAATTAGGTTATTAATTAAGAGTCCAGAGGATCCCAATAAGGTTAGTAGTAAGTGCCCTGCGATTATATTGGCCGTAAGGCGAATAGCTAATGTCAGAGGGCGAATTACCAATCTAATAGATTCAATTAAGACTATAAAAGGTATTAAGATAGGCGGTGTTCCTTGGGGGGTTAAATGGGAGAAGAAATCGCTAAAAAAGAAGTAAATATTAAATAGTATTATTGAGATTCATATAGATAGTGATAGAGATAGGCAGAATCTCAGATGTCTAGAGGCTGTAAAGATATATGGAAATAGCCCTATAATATTGTTAATAAAGATAAAAAAAAAAAGTCTGATAAAAATAATTAAATTTATTATGGAATATTTAAGGATAATTTTGAATTCTTTAATTAAAAACTTAAAGATAATATTTCATAATATAATAAAGCGTGAAGGGATTAACCAGAATTGAAATGGAAAGATAAAGATAATTAACCTAATTCTTAATCAATTTAATGATAATCTCATTCTCGTAGAAGGGTCAAAAATTGAAAATAAATTTATTATCATATTCAGTTTCATTTGTGAGATTTTAAGTTGGGCTTAATATTCTTACGGGTTAAGTTAGGCAAGTAGAAAAAATAGATTAAAGTAGATAATAAGAATAAAAATAAGAGAGATAGAAAAAAAATTAATATTCATAATATAGGTATTATATGAGGTATAAAAGAATATTTAATTAAATTAAATATTATTAAATTGACAATTTAGGGTTTTTTTTAAACTAATTCTTTTCATTAAAAATAGAATAATTCTATTATAGTTGATTTAAAAGATCAAAACTTAAAATCAGTCATTTAATGTAATGTGAAGGTAAAGGTTGAATTATTGTTGATTAATTATGTTAAACAATCAGTTTTTGAAATTATAAAAATTAGTTGATTCTAAACAAATTGGTATGAATGAGTGATTTATTCCACAAATTTCTGAGCATTGGCCAAAGAATAAACCAGGGCGATTTATATATAAAATAGATTGGTTTAAACGTCCAGGGGTAGAGTCTATTTTAATTCCTAGGGAGGGGATTGTTCATGAGTGAATTACATCAATTGATGAGGTAAGAATTCGAATGGGGAGGTTAAATGGAAGAATGCATCGATTATCGGTATCTAAAAGTCGAAATTCGTTTATTATTAGGTCGTCAGATGAAATTATATAAGAGTTAAATTCAACATTAATAAAATCAGAATATTCATATCTTCAATATCATTGATGTCCCATACATTTAATTGTTAATTTATTAATGTGATTTTCTTCTGTGATATATAAAATTTTTAAGGATGGGATAGCAATAAATATTAGAATGATTATAGGTGAGATTGTTCAGATTATTTCTATTAAATGGCCTTGCAATAAAAATCGATTAGTTATTTTATTAAAGAATAAGAAAATTATAGAAAATAAAATCATAAGAGTGATTAAAATTAAGATAGTTATAGTAAAATCATGAAAGAAGATTATTAACTCAGAAGATGGTGAATTAGCGTTTTGAAGCGAGATTAGTCAAGTATTAATTTTTAATAAAAGATTAAAAACTTTATGTATAGGGTTTAAGTCTATTGCACTTTTCTGCCATATTAAAATTTTAAATTAATTAATAATTTAAATTGAGGGGATTTCATTATATCTGTGATTTAAGGGAGGGTAGTGGTTTAGTCATTCTAACGAGGAGTTTAGATAAAATATGTTAATAATTATGCGTTTAGAGGATAAGGCCTCTCAAATTAAAAATAAGAGTATGATTAATCTGATAATTGAGATAAAAGATCCTATAGATGAAATAATATTTCATGATAGAAAATTATCTGGATAATCGGAATATCGTCGTGGTATTCCCCTGAGACCTAAGAAGTGTTGGGGGAAGAATGTTAAATTAACACCAACAAATATTCTGATAAATTGAATATTTAATAGGTAGTTGTTAAGGGAGAATCCAGTGATTAGCGGAAATCAGTGGATGAATCTTGCAATAATAGCAAATACAGCACCCATTGATAGTACATAGTGAAAGTGGGCTACTACGTAGTAAGTGTCATGTAGAATGATATCAATAGAAGAGTTTGAAAGTATTACTCCTGTTAAACCTCCGATAGTAAATAAGAAGATAAATCCTATGGCCCATCATAAGGAAGAGTTATAATTAATTTTTGATCCGTGCAGAGTTGTAATTCATCTAAAAACTTTAATTCCAGTGGGAATGGCGATAATTATAGTTGCTGAGGTAAAATAAGCTCGAGTATCAATATCTAGGCCAATAGTGAATATATGGTGAGCTCATACAATAAATCCTAAAAATCCGATGGTAATAATTGCATAAATTATTCCAAGAGCTCCAAAAGTTTCTTTTTTTCCTCTCTCATTTATAATAATATGGGAAATTAAACCAAATCCTGGGAGGATTAAAATGTATACTTCAGGATGACCAAAAAATCAAAATAAATGTTGATATAAGATAGGATCTCCTCCCCCTGAAGGGTCGAAGAATGAGGTGTTAAGGTTTCGGTCTGTTAATAATATTGTAATAGCTCCTGCCAGAACGGGGAGGGAAAGAAGGAGGAGAATGGCTGTGATGAGAATGGACCATACTAATAGGGGAATTTTATCTAAGGAAATATTAGAATTGTGTATGTTTATAATTGTTGAGATAAAATTGATTGCTCCTAGGATTGAAGACATACCTGCAATATGGAGGGAAAAAATAGTTAGGTCAATAGAGGGGCCTCTATGAAAGGTATTTGATGATAGGGGCGGATAAATAGTTCAGCCAGTTCCTGACCCTTCGTTGATAAAATTTCTTAGAATTAACAGGGAGATTGAGGGGGGTAATAATCAAAATCTTATGTTATTTATACGAGGGTAGGCTATATCCGGGGACCCTAGTATTAGGGGAACTAGGAAGTTACCGAATCCTCCGATTATGAAGGGTATAACTATGAAAAAAATTATAATGAAAGCATGGCTTGTAACGATAGTGTTAAAGGTTTGATCATTAAAAATTAATGAGTCTGGGGATCCTAGCTCTAATCGGATAATTATTCTTATAGAGGAGCCAATTATTCCTGATCAAATTGCAAAGATAAAATATAGGATTCCGATGTCTTTATGATTTGTTGAATATAATCATTTATTCATAACAATATATATATATATATATATATATATGTATATATGTATATATGTATATATGTATGTATATATGTATATATGTATATATGTATATATGTATATATGTATATATGTATATATGTATGTATGTATATATGTATAAGGATGCGTATGTGTTAAAAGTATTATGTCTGAATTAAAAGTAATAAATTGTAAATTTATAAATGAAATAGTTTTCTGATACTAAAATGTTTTATAGTTTAATAAAAAATATTAAATTGCAAATTTAAAGAAATTTAATAAGATTAAAACATTAGGTAAGATTTATAATGAATTGGATTATATAGTAAACTTTGAAGGTTTAAAGTTTAAATAACTTAAAATCTTAAATTAGATTAAGATTATAATTAAGGATAAAAAAAATCTTATGAATAAAATAAAGTAGGTTTTTTTAAAGGGATGATTAATTATGAAAAATATTTTAGATTTTAGGGAGTAGAAAAATATTAAGAGTGTCATTATATTAATATAAATATAAATTAAAATAAATGAATTAATTAATATAATAATAAAAATTATATATATATTAGAGTTAAATAAGAAGGTATAAATTCTTAGTCATTTTATGAAAAAGAAGGATAGTGGGGGTAGACTTGCTATATTAAAAAATATAAATATATATATTAATTGTAAGTGTAAGGGTTTGATATTGTAGAAAAAATTATGGGATAGTTTTAAAAATTGGAATATTAAACTAATTATTAGTAAAATAATAGAATAAACAATAAAATATATAAGTCAAAGGATATTCTTAAATATGATTAAAAGTAGTATTCATCTTGTTTGATTAATTGATGAGTAAGTTAGAATAATTTTAAAATTTAAATTTATTATTATTTTAAACGTAGAAATAAAAGAAGAAGATAGGACTATTAGGTAAAATATAAGTGGTTTGATTTCTATAAGTGAAAGCATATATAATGGGGTGATTTTTTGAATTGATAAAAAAAAAAATAAAACTTCTCAGTTTAGAAATATAGAAATTAATGGTATTCATAGGTGGAAGGGCGGGATTCCTAATTTTAATCTTAATGATAGGATAAGTATTATTTTGGAATAATTAAATTGAAGAAAAAAAAAAGATCTGTAAAGTAGGGAGAAAATTAAAAGTAAGGATGCTATGGTTTGAATAATAAAATAAAAAAAGATAATTTTTTTTTTATAAATTTTAAAGCATATAAGACAAATAAATATAAAATTATTAATTTCTATGAAAAATCAAATTATAAATAAATCATTTAAAAAAATAGATAATGATGAAAATATTAATAAATTAAGAATAATAATAAATTTTGAAAATATATTAAAAATAAAAAATTTTTTAATTAATAGTAATTATAATAATTAAAAAAAAAAATAAAAAATTTTTAATTTAAAAGTAATATATTTTAATGTATTTTTATGCATATAAATTTTTGAATTTTAAAGAAATAGTTTAGTCTATTAAATATAATATTTAGGGAGGGGGAATGATTAGGAATAAGTATAAATTATAAATTAGGAGGTGGTATGGTGGTAATATAAATAAGAGAGGGTTATGTATCTATTTTTAGGGTATGAACCTAAAAGCTTTGAGTTAGCTTACTTATTTAAGATAATAATTAATGAAAACATTTTAAAATTAATGTATGATTTATTCTATCAAAATAATCCTTTATTCAGGCATATCATT